AATGAGATGCCTGACAAAAAGGGTTATTTTGATAGAATAAATTATGTAAATTTTTACTCTCATTATATTTAATAGGATTAAACTATTTCTTTAAAAATCAAAATTTTATGTACATCTTATACTAAAATATAAAAAGATAAGCTAATTAAGCTAATGGGTTCATACCTCATTTATAAAGGTTTTAATCCTTTTCTTTTTAATTTTTTATCATCATAAACTATTTTTTTTAATAATTTTAATACTTGGAAGATTAATTTCTATTTCTTCAAATTCATGAATAGGAATATGAATAGGGCTAGAAATTAATTTATTATCCTTTATTCCTTTAATTCAAGAAAAAAACAATTCTTTTTCTTCTGAAAGATCCTTAAAATATTTTTTATCTCAAGCTTTAGCTTCTACCATCTTATTATTTTCTATAATTTTTCTTTCTAAAAATTTTTTAATTTTAAAAAATATTGAAAATTTAATAATTTTAATCTTTAATTCTTCATTACTTATAAAAATAGGAATAGCCCCATTCCATTTTTGATTTCCTGAAGTAATTGAAGGACTAAATTGAATTAATAGATTAATTCTGCTTACTTGACAAAAAATTACCCCTATAGTCTTAGTAATGTATAATTTTAATTTTCAATATTTTTTCTTTATTATTATTATTTTTAGAATACTAGTTAGAAGCTTTATAGGAATTAATCAAATTAGATTTCGAAAAATTCTAGCTTATTCTTCAATTAACCACATAGCATGAATAATTAGTGCAATATTTTTTTCTGAAACAATTTGATTTTATTACTTATTAACATATTTTATTTTAACAATTAATATTTGAATTATATTTAAAATATTTAATATTTTTTATTTTAACCAAATAATTTCATATTTAAAAAATAATTTACTAATAAAATTAATATTTTCATTTAATTTTTTATCATTAGGAGGATTACCTCCGTTTATTGGATTTTTTCCTAAATGATTAACAATTCAATATATAATCAATAATAATTGAATATTAATAAGATTTTTAATAATTATATTAACATTAATGACACTTTTCTATTATATACGATTAATTTTTAATATTTTAATTTTAAATTCAAATAATTTAAATTATTTATTAACATTCAAATCAAAAAATTTTTTAATTTGAAATTTTAATTTATTAATTTTAATAAGATTAATTCTATACAATTTATTATTTAATTATATTTAAATTTAACTTAAATCAAGGATTTAAGTTAAAAAAACTAGTAGCCTTCAAAGCTTCAATTAAGAATATATTCTTAAGCCTTAGAAAAAATTTTTTCTCCTTTAAATTTGCAATTTAAAATCATTATTGACTATAAAACTATTTAATTTCTGGTAAAAGAATTTAATATTCATAAATAAATTTACAATTTATCGCTTATAATTCAGCCATTTTACCGGATAAATGAATATTCTCAACAAACCATAAAGATATTGGAACATTATATTTCATTTTTGGTGCTTGAGCAGGAATAGTAGGAACTTCTCTTAGATTATTAATTCGTGCTGAATTAGGAAATCCTGGATCCTTAATTGGTGATGATCAAATCTATAATGTAATTGTTACAGCCCATGCATTTATCATAATTTTTTTTATAGTTATACCTATTGTAATTGGAGGATTTGGAAATTGATTAGTTCCTTTAATGCTTGGAGCCCCTGATATAGCATTCCCTCGAATAAATAATATAAGATTTTGACTTTTACCCCCTTCATTAACTTTATTATTAATAAGAAGAATAGTAGAAAGAGGTGCTGGTACTGGATGAACTGTTTATCCTCCTTTATCTTCTAATATTGCTCATGGAGGGTCTTCTGTAGATTTAGCTATTTTCAGTCTTCATTTAGCAGGTATTTCTTCAATTTTAGGTGCAGTAAATTTTATTTCTACTGTAATTAATATACGTTCTATAGGAATAACTTTTGATAAAATACCATTATTTGTTTGATCAGTAGTAATTACTGCTTTATTATTACTTTTATCTTTACCTGTATTAGCAGGAGCTATTACTATATTATTAACAGATCGAAATCTAAATACATCATTCTTTGACCCAGCTGGAGGAGGAGACCCTATTCTATATCAACATTTATTTTGATTTTTTGGTCACCCTGAAGTTTACATTTTAATTCTACCTGGATTCGGAATAATTTCTCATATTATTAGACAAGAAAGAGGTAAAAAAGAAACATTTGGAACTTTAGGTATAATTTATGCAATAATAGCAATTGGATTATTAGGATTTGTTGTTTGAGCTCATCATATATTTACAGTAGGTATAGATGTAGATACACGAGCTTATTTTACTTCAGCAACCATAATTATTGCTGTACCAACAGGAATTAAAATTTTTAGATGACTAGCTACATTACACGGAACTCAAATTAATTATTCACCTTCTATATTATGAGCTTTAGGATTTGTATTCTTATTCACTGTAGGAGGATTAACTGGAGTTATTTTAGCTAATTCTTCTATTGATATTATTTTACATGATACTTATTATGTTGTAGCTCATTTCCATTATGTTCTTTCAATAGGAGCAGTTTTTGCAATTATAGCAGGATTTATTCAATGATTTCCTTTATTCACAGGATTAACTCTTAATAATAAATTATTAAAAATTCAATTTTTTTCTATATTTATTGGAGTAAATATTACTTTTTTTCCTCAACATTTTCTAGGATTAGCAGGAATACCACGACGATACTCTGATTATCCCGATGCTTATACTACATGAAATATTTTATCTTCAATTGGAAGATTAATTTCATTAGTAAGAATTATCTTTTTTATTTATATTATTTGAGAAAGAATAACATCTATACGAAAAAGAATTTATTCAATAAATTTATCTTCATCAATTGAATGATATCAATTAATACCTCCTGCCGAACATAGATATTCTGAACTTCCAATATTATCTAATTTCTAATATGGCAGATTAGTGCAATGGATTTAAGCCCCATATATAAAGTTTACACTTTTTTTAGAAAATGGCAACATGAAAAACTTTAACAATTCAAGATAGAGCTTCTCCTTTAATAGAGCAATTAATATTTTTCCATGATCATACTTTAATAATTTTATTAATAATTACTATATTAGTTAGGTATATTATAATAAGATTATTTATTAATAAATTAAACTATCGATATTTACTAGAAGGTCAAATAATTGAATTAATTTGAACTATTTTACCAGCTATCACCTTAATTTTTATTGCATTACCTTCATTACGATTATTATATTTATTAGATGAAATTAATAATCCTTTAATTACAATTAAAACAATTGGACATCAATGATATTGATCATACGAATATACTGACTTCAAAAATATTGAATTTGATTCTTATATAATTCCTATAAATGAAATAAAAAATTTTAATTTTCGATTACTAGATGTTGATAATCGAATTGCAATTCCTTACAAATCTCAAATTCGTATATTAGTTTCAGCTGCTGATGTTCTTCACTCATGAACAATTCCTTCATTAAGAGTAAAAATTGATGCAACTCCAGGACGCCTAAATCAAATTAATTTTTTTACTAATCGAACTGGAATCTATTTTGGTCAATGCTCAGAAATTTGTGGAGCTAATCATAGATTTATACCTATTGTAATAGAAAGAATTTCTCCTAAAAATTTTATTAAATGAATTAATAAAATAAGTGAAATCTAACATTAGATGGCTGAAAGTAAGCAATGGTCTCTTAAACCATCCTATAGTAAATTTACAATTACTTCTAGTGGCCTTTTTTTAAAAAATTTAGTTAATTTATAACCTTAGTTTGTCAAACTAAAATAATCAAATTATATTGATAATTTTTAATTCCACAAATAGCACCATTAAATTGATTATTTTTATTCTTAATATTTACAATTACATTTATAATTTTCAATAGAATAAATTATTTTAGTATAATATATTCTTTTAAAATCAAAAAATTTTTAAAATCAAAAAAATTACTTAACTGAAAATGATAACAAATTTATTTAGATCTTTTGACCCATCAACAAATATATTTTCTTTAAATTGAGTAAGAACATTTTTAGGATTATTATTTATTCCTTCAATATACTGATTAATTCCTTCTCGTTTTAATTTTATATGAATTAAAATTATTATAATTTTACATAATGAATTTAAAGTTTTATTAGGAAATAAAATTAAGGGTTCAACACTTATTTTTATTTCATTATTTTCAATTATTGTATTTAATAATTTTTTAGGATTATTTCCATACATTTTCACAAGATCAAGACATTTAGTAATAACATTATCTTTATCTTTACCTTTATGAATTAGATTTATAATTTTTGGATGATTAAATAATACAATTCATATATTTGCTCATTTAGTTCCTCAAGGTACTCCTCCAGTTTTAATACCTTTTATAGTATTAATTGAATCAATCAGAAATATTATTCGGCCAGGGACTTTAGCTGTTCGATTAGCTGCTAACATAATTGCAGGTCATTTACTATTAACCTTACTTGGAAATACGGGACCTTCCATAAATTTAGTTCTTTTAAATATTTTAATTTTTACTCAACTTCTTTTACTAATTTTAGAAAGAGCAGTAGCTATTATTCAATCTTATGTTTTTGCTATTTTAAGAACTTTATATTCTAGAGAAGTAAATTAATGAATTCACATAAAAATCATCCTTTTCATTTAGTTGATGTTAGTCCATGACCATTAATAGGAGCAATTAGTGCTATAATTATAATAATTGGAATTATTAAATGATTTCATATATTTAATAATAACTTATTTTTTTTAGGTATAATAATTACAATGCTTGTTATATATCAATGATGACGAGATATTTCACGAGAAGGAACCTTTCAAGGACTTCATACATTTAAAGTTACAATTGGATTACGATGAGGTATAATTTTATTTATTACTTCTGAAGTCTTATTCTTTATTTCTTTTTTTTGAGGATTTTTTCATAGAAGACTATCTCCAACAATTGAACTTGGGATATTATGACCTCCAAAAGGAATTGAAACTTTTAATCCAATACAAATTCCTTTACTTAATACATTAATTTTATTAACATCTGGATTAACTGTAACTTGAGCCCATCATAGTTTAATAGAAAATAACTATAAACAAACATCTCAAGGATTATTAATTACTGTAATTTTAGGAATTTATTTTTCAATTCTTCAAGGTTATGAATATATTGAATCTCCTTTTACTATTGCTGATGCAATTTATGGATCTTCATTTTTTATAGCTACAGGATTTCATGGATTACATGTTATTATTGGTACTACATTTTTATTAGTTTGTTTAATTCGACATTTAAATAATCATTTTTCTTCAATTCATCATTTTGGATTTGAAGCAGCAGCTTGATATTGACATTTTGTTGATGTAGTATGACTATTTTTATATATTTCAATTTATTGATGAGGTAGATATTTATATAGTATAATAATTATTTTTGACTTCCAATCAAAAGATCTAATAAAATTTAGTATAAATAATTTTTAGAATTATAAAATTTAGTATATGTATTATAATAATTTCTATTATTGTTATAATAATTGCAAGAATTATTTCAAAAAAAACTTTTATAGACCGAGAAAAAAGTAGACCTTTCGAATGTGGATTTGATCCAAAAAGAGCTGCTCGAATACCCTTTTCAATTCAATTTTTTTTAATTGCTATTATTTTTTTAATTTTTGATGTAGAAATTACTTTACTAATTCCATTTATTTTAACTATAAAAATTTCTAATTTAATAATTTATTTTTATTCTTTATTATTTTTTTTAATAATCCTTTTAATTGGATTATACCATGAATGAAATCAAGGAGCTTTAAATTGATTAATTTAGGATAATAGTTAATTTATAACATTTAATTTGCATTTAAAAAATATTGAAATATTCAATTTATCTTAAATAAGAAACAAATTATTGTATTTAGTTTCGACCTAAAATTTTGGTGAAAACACCCTTATTTATAAATTAATTTAAAAAATATTAAAAATTTAATTGAAACCAAAATAGAGGTAAATCACTGTTAATGATTAAAATGAGTTTTAACTCCAATTAAAGAAATAGGATACTCAAAAGTAAGCTTCTAACTTAACTTTTTAACGATGAAAATTCGTTAATATTTCTATTTATATAGTTTAATTAAAACATTATATTTTCATTATAAAAATAAGATTTTATTCTTTATAAATATTTAAAAATCTAAAGATTACCTTAATATCTTCAATATTATGCTCTTAATAAGCTATTTAAATTAAAATAATATCATAATTATCACTATTAAATATAAAATTATTAATATAAAAAAAATTTTAATATTATTAAATATTAATAATTGTATAAATTTAGAAGTTTTAATTAAATTATTAAATAAATTTTGACTTCCATAATATTCTGATCATCCCTGATCAATTTTTAAATAATAAAGTTTTCCTAAATTAGTAAAATAATAATTTATACAAAAAGTTGATATTACAGGCATATTTCATATTGTTGAAAAAAAAAATCTAAAATTTATAAAATTAAAAGATTTTAATTTGTAAGATAAAGAAAAATAAGAAAATTCTAAACCTAAAATAATTCCAAAAATTGTTACTAGTAATGCCATTATTTTTATAATAAAAGGTAAACAAATAAAAATAGGGGTAGGAAAAATTATTCATCTTAATATTCTTCCTCCTATAATCACTAAAAAAATTAATCCTAATATACTCTTTAATATAATTATTCCATGATCTCTTAAACAATTTAAAGAAATAAAATTAAAATCACCAATTATAGAATAATACACTAAACGAAATCTATACCTTACTGTTAATCCTGTAGAAATAAAATAAATAATATAAATAAATATATTTAAATAGTTTATTGATAAAACTTCTAAAATTAAATCTTTTGAATAAAATCCTGATAAAAAAGGAATTCCACATAAAGATAAATTTGAAATATTAAAAATACAACAAGTTAAAGGTATAAATTTAATTAAACCTCCTATATAACGAATATCTTGACAATTACCAAATCTATGAATAATACATCCAGCACATATAAATAAAGTTGCTTTAAATAAAGCATGCCTTAATAAATGAAAAAATCTTAAATAAATTTCTCCTAATGCTAAAATTCTTATTATCAATCCTAATTGACTTAAAGTAGATAAAGCAATAATTTTTTTTAAATCAAATTCAAAATTTGCTCCTAATCCAGCTATAAATATTGTTAATGTTCCAATAAATAATAAAATTATTATTAAATTATAATTTAAAGCTAAATTAAAACGAATTAATAAATAAACTCCGGCAGTAACTAAAGTAGATGAATGAACTAATGAAGAAACAGGAGTAGGAGCGGCTATAGCAGCAGGCAATCAAGAAGAAAAAGGAATCTGAGCTCTTTTTGTTATTGCTGCTAATATTACTATTAAAGAAATTAATTGTATAGAAAAATCTATTTTTATAAATTCTAAATAAAAAATAAAATTTCATCTTCCATAATTTAATATTCAAGCAATTCTTAATAATAAAGCTACATCTCCAATTCGATTAGTTAAAGCAGTTAATATACCTGCATTATAAGATTTAATATTTTGATAATAAATTACTAAACAATAAGAAACTAAACCTAATCCATCTCACCCTAATAAAATTCTAATTAAATTTGGTCTAATAATTAAAAATATTATTGAAAATACAAATATAATAACTAATATAATAAACCGATTTAAATTTAAATCTCCATATATATATTCTTTTCTATAATAAATAACTATTGAAGAAATATATAAAACAAAACTTATAAATAATAATGATATTCAATCTAATAATACAATTATAACAACAGGCCTTGAATTAATAGAAAATAAATTTATTTCAATAATAACTCTTAAATCTATTAATATAAATATTAAACTTATTAAAAATAAAGAAATTCTGCAACATAAAAATAATAAAAAATAAATTAAACAAATGATTATTTAAAGTAAAATAATTACATCTTTGATTCCACAAATCAATATTTTTAATTAAACTATTTAAATTATATTCATATATAAAATATCTCTCCCTTTAATACTAATAAATTTAAAGGAATTCAATGTAATATTAATAATAAATATTCTCGTAAATTTCTATTTAAAAAACTATAAATTCCTGAATAAATTATTCCATGTTGAGAATAAGAAAATAAATATAATGAATAAACAGCTCTAAAAAATGAAATAAATATAATAAAAATTATTAATAAGTAACTTCATCTAATTAATCTATTAATTAATATTAATTCTCCTACTAAATTAAAAGAAGGAGGAGCGGCTATATTAGATGAACAAAGTAAAAATCATCATAATGATAATCTTGGTATTAAATTAATTATTCCTTTATTTAAATATAAACTTCGTCTTATTAAACGTTCATAACTAATATTAGCTAAACAAAATAATCCTGATGAACATAATCCATGTGCTACTATTATAGCTAAACTTCCATATAATCCTCAATTATTTAAAGTTATAATCCCTCCTAAAACTATCCCCATATGAGCAACAGATGAATAAGCAATTAAAGATTTAATATCACTTTGACGTAAACAAATTAATGATACAACTACACCTCCAAATAATCTAATAATAATAATAAAATAATTTAATTCATTAATAATTTCTTCAAAAATTAAAATTATTCGTAATATTCCATATCCTCCTAATTTTAATATTACTCCTGCTAAAATTATTGATCCTGAAACAGGAGCTTCAACATGAGCTTTAGGAAGTCATAAATGAACAAAAAATATTGGTATTTTTACTAAAAACACTATATTTATAAATAAAAATATTAATAATCTACTTATTGAACCTATAAATATAAATCTTAAAGAATTAAAAATATAATAATAATTAAATATAAAAATTATTATAGGTAAAGAAGCTACTATTGTATAAAATAATAAATAAGACCCTGCTTGAATCCGTTCAGGTTGATAACCTCAACCAATAATTAAAATTAATGTTGGAACTAATCTTATTTCAAAAAACAAATAAAAAATAAATAAATTTCTAGATGTAAAAGTTAAAAATAAAGCAATTATTAATATTAAAACTATAAATAAAAATATTGAATCAAAATTTTTATAATTAAAAATTTTTGATCTTGCTATTAATATTAAAGAACAAATTCAAAAACTTAATAATACTATTAAATAACTTAATAAATCACATATTAAAAAATAACTTAAATTATCATATATATAATTAAATTTAAAATTAATTAAAAAAATAAAAAATATTAATAAATAAATATATTGATTTAATCAAAATATATTTTTTTTAAAATTTAAAGGAATCAATATAATTAGTATAAAAATAAATTTTATCATAATATATTAAATGATTGAAAATAATCATTACCAAATATCCGAAGTATAGATACTAAAATAGATAATCCTAAAACCCCCTCACAAACTCTTATTGTTAAAAAAATTATTCTAAAATAATTTTCTGAAGAATAAAATCTTAAAATAATAAATAATCTAAAGTATAAAGAAATAATAATAAATTCTAAACTTAATAATATTAATAATAAATGTTTTCGTTTTATTGAAAATACTACTAAACCACATATATACATAAATATAGAAAAAAAAATTATCATTAGTTTTAATAATTTAAATAAAATATTGGTCTTGTAAATCAAAAATAAGATTTTATCTTTTAAAACTTCAGAAAAAGAATTATCATTCTATTTTTAATCTCCAAAATTAATATTTTATATTAAATTACTTTCTGAAATTTTTATATTAATAATTAGAATATTTATTTCAATTATATTTTTATTTATAAATCATCCTATTACTATAGGATTAACTTTATTAATTCAAACAATTATCATTTCATTAATTTCAGGAATAATCCATTTTAATTACTGATTTTCATATATTCTATTTTTAATTATAGTAGGAGGGCTACTAGTTTTATTTATTTATATAACAAGAATTGCATCTAATGAAATATTTTATTTTTCCTCAAAAACTATAATTATATTATTTTTAATTATATTTTTTATAATAATTTTTTTTATAGTTATAGATTCCTATTTTATAAATTTTACATTTTTATTTAATGAAAATATAAATTTTTTAATTCAAAATATAAATTTTTTAAAAAAATTTTTTAATTATCCTTCAATTATTATTATTTTAATTATAATAAATTATTTATTTATTACTTTAATTGCAACAGTAAAAATTACTAAAATTGAATTTGGGCCATTACGACAAAAATTTTAATGAAAACACCTTTACGATTAAAATCTCCTTTATTAAAAATTATTAATAACTCTTTAATTGATTTACCATCTCCTTCTAATATCTCTTCATGATGAAACTTTGGGTCTTTACTAGGATTATGCCTAATAATTCAAATTATTACAGGAATTTTTTTAGCAATACATTATACTGCTAATATTAATATAGCATTTAATAGAGTAACTCATATTTGTCGAGATGTAAATTACGGATGATTAATACGAACTCTCCATGCAAATGGAGCAAGTTTTTTCTTTATTTGTTTATATTCTCATATTGGGCGAGGAATATATTATGGATCTTATTATTTTATTTTAACATGAATAATTGGAGTTCTTATTTTATTTTTAGTAATAGCAACTGCATTTTTAGGATATGTTCTACCATGAGGGCAAATATCTTTTTGGGGAGCAACTGTAATTACTAATTTATTATCAGCTATTCCTTATATAGGAATAGAAATTGTTCAATGGCTATGAGGAGGATTTGCAGTTGATAATGCTACATTAACTCGATTTTTTACCTTACATTTTCTTATACCTTTTGTTATTGCTGCATTAGTAATAATTCATCTTTTATTTTTACATCAAACTGGTTCAAATAACCCTTTAGGAATCAATAGAAATATTGATAAAATTCCCTTTCATCCCTATTTTTCTTATAAAGACTTATTTGGATTTATTATAATAATTATAATTCTTACAATATTAACATTAATTAATCCATATTTATTAGGAGACCCTGATAATTTTACTCCAGCTAACCCATTAGTTACTCCTATTCATATTCAACCTGAATGATATTTTTTATTTGCTTATGCAATTCTTCGATCAATTCCTAATAAATTAGGAGGAGTTATTGCTTTAGTTCTATCTATTGCAATTTTATTTATTATACCATTTTCTAATAAAAAAAAAATTCAAAGTATATCTTTTTACCCAATTAATAAATTTATATTTTGAATATTAGTAATTATTTTAATTCTGCTTACTTGAATTGGAGCACGACCTGTAGAAGATCCATATATCTTAATTGGCCAACTTTTAACTGTTATTTATTTTTCATATTATATTATTAATCCAATTATTTTTAAACTTTGAGACAATTTAATTTTTAATTAGTTAATGAACTTGTATAAGTATATATTTTGAAAATATAAAAAAGAAGAAAATCTTCTATTAACTTAATATTAATACTAAATTTTATTAACTATAAAAATAAAACAAAAATAAACAACTTTAAACCTCTAAATAAAAATAAATAATTTAATGAAACTCTCAAAAATCTTTTTCAAGCTAAATTTATTAATTTATCATAACGAAATCGAGGTAAAGTTCCTCGAACTCAAATTCATAAAAATGATATTAATCTTAATTTTAAAAAAAATAATCAAGAAAAAAAATCTCCTCCTAAAAATAAAATTACACATATTATTCTTATAAATAAAATTCTTGAATATTCAGCTAAAAAAATTAATGCAAATCCTCCTCTTCTATATTCAACATTAAATCCAGAAACCAATTCTGATTCTCCTTCAGCAAAATCAAAAGGAGTACGATTAGTTTCTGCTAAACTAGAAACTACTCAAATTATTCTTAAAGGTAAAAATAAAATTATAAATCATATATAAATTTGATAATTTCATAAATCTAATAAATTTATTCTTAAAATTAAAAATAAAAAAGATAATAAAATTAAAGCTAATCTTACTTCATAAGAAATAGTTTGAGCAACTGAACGGATTCCTCCTAATAAAGCATAATTTGAATTAGATGATCAGCCTGAAATTATAACTCTGTAAACCCCTAATCTAGAAATACATAAAAAATAAAGAAAACCAAAATTAAATGAATATAATATTCTTAAAAAAGGTATACAAACTCATAATATTAAAGATAAAAATAAATTTAAAATAGGTGAAAAATAATAAAAATTAAAATTTGATATAACAGGAATTAAACTTTCTTTAGAAAATAATTTTACTGCATCTCTAAAAGGTTGTAATATACCTATTATTCCTACTTTATTTGGTCCTTTACGAATTTGAATATACCCTAAAACCTTACGTTCTAATAAAGTTAAAAATGCTACACCAACTAAAACACAAATTAATAAAATTAGTCTTCTTAAAAATATTATTAATATATCAAAAATATACAAGTATTATTTATAGAATAATCTATATAATTAAATTCTAAATTTAATGCACTAATCTGCCAAAATAATAATAATATTCTAAAAATTAATAACTATATTATAAATATTTGGTCCTTTCGTACTAAAATATTTTAACTATTTAAAGATAGAAACCAACCTGGCTCACACCGGTTTAAACTCAGATCATGTAAAATTTTAAAGGTCGAACAGACCTAATATTTTAGCTTCTACACCAAAAATATATTTTAATCCAACATCGAGGTCGCAAACTTTTTTATTGATAAGAACTCTTAAAAAAAATTACGCTGTTATCCCTAAGGTAATTTAATCTTATAATCATAATAAATGGATCATAAATTCATAAAAAAATGTTTTTATAAAAAAAAAGTTTATTAAATTTTTCTATCACCCCAACAAAATATTTTATAAATTTAATAAAAAATAATTCAATTAATAAATTTAATCTATAAAATATAAAACTCTATAGGGTCTTCTCGTCTTTTAAAAAAATTTAAGCTTTTTAACTTAAAAATAAAATTTTAAATTAATTATAAAGAGACAGCTATAATTTCGTTCAACCTTTCATTCCAGTTTCTAATTAAGAAACTAATGATTATGCTACCTTTGCACAGTCAAAATACTGCGGCCATTTAATTAAATCATTGGGCAGGTCAGACTTTAAATTAAATTCAAAAAGACATGTTTTTAATAAACAGGCGAAATATAAATTTGCCGAATTCCTTTTTATAATATAAATATTAAATTTAATTATAAATTAAAATTATACTAATTTTATCATTATTTCTTAAATTAAAATATTATATTTAATATTTTTATAAAAAATTTAAAATAAAAATAAATTTTTATAAATTATAAATTAATTATAACAAACTAAAGATGAAAATTTCTAATCCTACAATTTTATAAAAATTAAATTTATTTATAAAAATATAAATTTAAGCTAATCCCTAAATTTATATTATATTAAAAATATAAAATTTATTAAATAAATTTAATATTGTAATATTATAAATTAAAATTATTTCTAAAAAAACTAGATATATTTATAAACGAATAACGTTTCATTACTAATTATTTATTATAAATATTTATTCAACAATAAAATTTATAAATAATTAACTCTTATAAATTCGAGAAATTTAAAATTAATAAATATTATTTAATAAACCCTGATACACAAGGTACTAAAAATTAATTATTCTTTAACAAAAATTTAAATATTTCTATTACTATACTAATCTTTTATAATAAAAATAATTTTTTCCAATAATAATAATAAAACTAAATTATATTTTAATTAAAAAATAAAAATAATTTAATAATTTCAAATTAAATTGATTTAAACAATTTTCTTTTTAATGTAACTAAAAAACTTAAAATAAGCTTTAATTTGCTACCTAAATACACTTTCCAGTACATTTACTTTGTTACGACTTATCTCAAATTAATTGAGAGCGACGGGCGATATGTGCATATTTTAGAGCTAAAATCATTTTATCTATATAAATTTAATTACATTCAAATCCATTTTCAAAAAATTTTTAATATTTTTATCCATAAATAAATTTATTGTAACCCATTTCTTCTTATTTATAAACTACACCTTGATCTGATTTTTTTTATAAAATAAATCATGAATATTTAAAATCTAATAAAATATTCAACTACGACGATATATAAATTTTTAAAATAAGTAATTCTAATCGTGGATTATCAATTATAGAACAGGTTCCTCTGAATAGACTAAAATACCGCCAAAATTTTTAACTTTAAAGACTATAACTATTAATAACTAAACATTTAATTTTACATTTTAATAATAGGGTATCTAATCCTAGTTTCTAATAAAATTTAATAACTTCAAAAAATATAATAAAAAATTTTAATAAATTAAAATTTCACTTAATAATTTATTTATTATTATATATTTATATAACAATTAATTATTTATTAAAAATAATAAATTATATTATTTGTATAACCGCAACTGCTGGCACAAATTTTGTTAATATTAAAATAAATATCTAATTCATAATTTCTTATATAATTAAAATGACATACTGCGAATTTAATTTAAAATGAAAATTTATTTAAAATTTCATTAATAAATACAAAAATTTACATATAAATTAATTTTATAAATTTATTAAATAAACTAAAATAAAATTTTTTTAAAATTAATCTAAAAATATACTAACCTTCCTTAATATAATTTCAAATTTAATTAAAAATATACCCCTATATTTTTAATTAACCCCTATATTTTTTTAAAATTAATCTAAAAATATACTAACCTTCCTTAATATAATTGCAAATTTAATTAAAATAAAAAATTTATTTTAAATTAAAAATTTATTAATTAATAAATCAATATTTATTTATTTTATAAACAAAATTTTATAAATTAATATTCCTAATTATTTTTTAATTAACCATTTTATAGTAAAAAAATTTATTTTTATATAATTAAGCAAGTTTTTTTTTTTTTCAATAAATATTTACTATATTATTGTTCTATAAAATTTATTATTCTAAAATAATATAATTATAGTATTTATATATTTATAAATAAATTATTTATTTATTAATATATATATATATATAAATTGTTATATAAATATATATATATATATAAATAATTTATTATTATATAAATATAAGTAAAATTTACTATTTTTATAAATTTATTTTTATTATTCTTTTTTTTGCTCTAAATGTATAGAATCATATGTATTATTTAAATTCTTACTATTAAATATAACCTAGTGATTCTCTAGTATAAATTTATAGATCATTATTTTATAGTTTTTTTATTAATTAATAAATAATTATCATTACATATTAAGTTAATTTTTATAGGCACGTAATTTTTTAAAAATACCCCCAAAATTCGTGATTTTTCGATTTTTTTAACCCTAGTTAGAAGAAAAAAATAATTAAAACAAAAAAA